ACTAATTAGAACCTAATTAAGATAGGATGACTAATGTATGCAGCCTAATGAGGAGTAATACTATAAAAAGAAAAAATAAAGAACTCTATTTCAGAACTATGAGACAGAATATTCTGTTTTCTTATTTACTCTTTCTTTATTTTTGGATTTTATTTCTATTTTTCTATTTAAAGTAGATCGATTTAGATAACGTATCTATAAGCAAAGTAATATACTTCAAACAAAGTAGGAATTCGCAAGATGGAGAAAATCATTGCAGTTATTATAGGGAAGTCTAGGGACTTAGAGCATATCCTATTTGAAGGAGGATGGAATTCAAATAGGGTAAGGGATCCTTCCTTCTATTGATTTGATAGAAATTCGTTTTTCTTTTCCTGTCTCTATGATTTTCGAAGAATGAGCCTGTGGTAATGCTTTTATCTCTATTCTATGGCGCAAGCGACCGTCCAGTCTATAAACAAGTACTAATGAGAAAATGAAAACTATACTAAAGGAAACATAGGATCTCTATCCTAAAATCTAAAAATAGGACATATTAGGGCTATACGGATTCGAACCGTAGACCTTCTCGGTAAAACAGATCAAACGGATTATTATCGAAATGATTCGAACTGTTTCAAAGACTCAACATGCATTTTTTTGCATTGGGCTCTTTCATCAACTGATGTAAAGATCAGTTAGTCCACCATAGTTTTTCTTTACGGAAAGATAATGAGATGGCTCCCTGTGCTCTGATTGATTATTTGTATTATGATCTATCTAGGAGCAATACCAAAGTGTTTCAAAGGAGGATTACCTTGACTTAGGTCTGCCTCCGGCCTAAATTAAATCAACCTAAGTGAAATGGAGTCTCTATCGTTCCGCTGCAAGAGTTGACTATGAGACTTCATACACCTTAAAGTTCATAGAACGAAAAGAAGTTTTTTGGAGGCCCTTATCCTCATTACGCCTAGCATTTAGTGGGCTGGATATTTACCTTATCAACTAGCAAATCAATAAGGGTTCTATTTGATTAGGCACCTGAATTGACACCTGAATCGGACTGAACCGACTGTTTGTCAGGCTACTGTTCTCCTATTCTCTCGAATCCATGAAGTAAGACATTGATTTTGCAATAAGATCAATTATGTTCATTGCATAATAAGCTCCCTTGAAAAGCATTGGCGCACGTGTAAGCGAGTTGCTCTACCGAACTGAGCTATAGCCCTTGTCAGAGATATCTTAACATATAGATAATTTCTTGTCAAGATGAATATTCTCTAATGCCAGAGGATATCCCTTTGATCTGCTTACTATATAACATAGTAATAACGGAGCAGTATTGCTTATAAAAAGGATTCGATCTATAATCGATCGAAGTAATGGGTCTTCCTTTGTGGTGATAAATTGCCTACTTAACTCAGTGGTTAGAGTATTGCTTTCATACGGCGGGAGTCATTGGTTCAAATCCAATAGTAGGTAGGTAGGTAGAAAAATTACTAGATAGCATTGGACTTACTTCGCTTCGCTATCTAATAACTTTTTCTACTCCTCTTCCCTTTTTCTTTGTATCAACTAAACCTTTGGATTGTCTTCAATTGGATGGGGGAATCCAATTGATAGCCTCGACTCGTATCCTAGCTCGTCTGAGAGCTAGCTTCGCTTCAACCAATTCTTTCGTACCCTCAGCTCTACTCAAGTTAGCTTCGGCTATTTCAAGTGCCTGTTGAGCTTCTTCCGGATCAATGTCACTACCCAGTTCCGCATCATTTCCTAAAATGATGATCTCATTATTAACTATTCTCGCAAAACCGCTCCACAGAACCGCCGTTAACCATTGGTCGTTGAGGAGGCGTATTCTCAAAGGACCCATATCTACAGCTGTGTTAATGGGGGCGTGGTTTGGTAATACGCCAATTTGGCCACTATTAGTAGATAAAATGATTTCTTTCACTTCACAATCCCAAATAATTCGCTTAGGAGTTAGTACATAAAGATTTAATTTCATTTCTTCAATTTGTTCTCCTCTTCTAAGTTTATAGCTTTCGTGCTAGCTTCATCGATGTTACCCACCAAATAAAAAGCCTGTTCGGGTAGGCCGTCTAATTCTCCGGAAAGGATTAGTTGAAATCCCCTAATTGTTTCTGCAAGACCAACATACTTTCCTGCAGAACCGGTAAAAACTTCTGCCACAAAGAACGGTTGTGATAAGAAACGTTCAATTTTTCGTGCTCTTGCTACAGTTAAACGATCCTCCTCCGATAATTCATCCAACCCAAGAATTGCGATAATGTCCTGAAGTTCTTTGTAACGTTGTAAAGTTTGCTTAACTCTTTGCGCAGTTTCATAATGTTCGTTGCCAACGATCCGAGGCTGTAACATAGTTGAGGTTGAATCTAAAGGATCTACTGCTGGATAAATACCCTTGGAAGCTAATCCTCTGGAAAGTACGGTAGTAGCATCCAAATGTGCAAATGTTGTGGCAGGAGCAGGGTCGGTCAAATCGTCCGCAGGTACATAAACCGCTTGGATCGAAGTTATAGATCCCTTTTTGGTAGAAGTAATTCTTTCTTGCAAAGAACCCATTTCTGTACTAAGAGTAGGTTGATAACCCACTGCGGAGGGCATTCTCCCTAATAAAGCGGATACCTCCGATCCTGCTTGAACAAAACGAAAGATATTATCGATGAATAGAAGCACGTCTTGCTTATTAACATCTCGGAAATATTCTGCCATAGTTAGGGCAGTTAAACCAACTCTCATACGAGCTCCCGGCGGTTCATTCATTTGGCCATAGACTAGAGCTACCTTTGATTCCTCAATATTTTTTTCATTAATTACTCCGGATTCCTTCATTTCCATATAAAGATCATTTCCTTCACGAGTCCGTTCCCCTACTCCGCCAAATACGGATACGCCTCCATGAGCTTTAGCAATGTTGTTGATTAATTCCATGATGAGTACTGTTTTCCCTACTCCAGCCCCCCCAAATAGTCCGATTTTTCCCCCACGTCGATAAGGAGCTAAAAGATCGACCACCTTAATACCTGTTTCAAAGATGGATAATTTCGTATCTAACTCGATAAAGGCAGGCGCAGATCTATGAATAGGGAATGTTGCACTAGTATCTACAGGACCCAAATTGTCAATAGGTTCCCCAAGAACGTTGAAAATTCGTCCGAGAGTAGCTCCACCGACTGGAACACTGAGAGGAGCTCCCGTGTCAATCACTTCCATTCCTCTCATCAACCCGTCTGTAGCACTCATAGCTACAGCTCTAACTCGATTATTTCCCAATAATTGTTGTACCTCACAAGTCACATTAATTTGCTTACCGGCAGTGTCTCTACTCTTGACTACCAAAGCGTTATAAATATAAGGTAACTTGCCTGGGGGAAAAGTGATATCCAGCACGGGCCCAATAATTTGATCGATACGCCCTGTGCTTTTTTCCTCAATTGTGGAAACCCCGGGACGAGAAGTAGTAGGATTGGTTCTCATAATTATCACATAATTTTCAAAAAAAAAGGAATTTGTCGAAATTTTGCTTTTTTTCTTGTTGAATAATGCCAAATCAAATCCAAAAAAAGAGCCAAAAATCCGAAAGTCAAAAGGAAATGAATTAGTTAATTCAATAAGAGAGAAAAGGGGACCAGGACTTGATTTCGTTGCCCAAGCGAATCCCATTCAATCATTTACTCATGGAATGAGTCCGTTGGAAAGTTCAATCAATCTTTTTTTCATATACATTTCGCCTTTTGTGGAGGATCTGTCCCTACTCTACTTTCCTATCTAGGACTTCTATATACAAAATATATACTACTGTGAAGCATAGATTGCTGTCAACAGAGAATTTTCTTAGTATTTAGGTATTTACATTCAAAATAAGAAAGGGGCCTATTAAGAACTTGTAAAATAAGGATTAGGGATTGATTTGGGTTGCGCTATATCTATCAAAGAGTATACAATAATGATGGATTTGGTGAATCAAATCCATGGTTTAATAATGAACCATGTTAACTTACCATAACAACAACTCAATTCCTATCGAATTCCTATAGTAGAATTCCTATAGGATAGAACATACACAGGGTGTACGCATTATATATGAATGAAACATATTCATTAACTTAAGCATGCCCTCCATTTTCTTTAATGAGTTGATATTAATTGAATATCCTTTTTGTTTTAAAAGATTTTTGCAAAGGTTTCATTTACGCCTAATCCATATCGAGTAGACCCTGTCGTTGTGAGAATTCTTAATTCATGAGTTGTAGGGAGGGACTTATGTCACCACAAACAGAAACTAAAGCAAGTGTTGGATTTAAAGCTGGTGTTAAGGATTATAAATTGACTTACTACACCCCGGAGTATGAAACCAAGGATACTGATATCTTGGCAGCATTCCGAGTAACTCCTCAGCCGGGGGTTCCGCCCGAAGAAGCAGGGGCTGCAGTAGCTGCCGAATCTTCTACTGGTACATGGACAACTGTTTGGACTGATGGACTTACCAGTCTTGATCGTTACAAAGGACGATGCTATCACATCGAGCCCGTTGTTGGGGAGGAAAATCAATATATCGCTTATGTAGCTTATCCATTAGACCTATTTGAAGAGGGTTCTGTTACTAACATGTTTACTTCCATTGTGGGTAACGTATTTGGTTTCAAAGCCCTACGCGCTCTACGTCTGGAGGATCTGCGAATTCCCACTACTTATTCAAAAACTTTCCTAGGTCCGCCTCATGGTATCCAAGTTGAAAGGGATAAGTTGAACAAGTACGGCCGTCCTTTTTTGGGATGTACTATTAAACCAAAATTGGGATTATCCGCAAAAAATTATGGTAGAGCGTGTTATGAGTGTCTACGCGGTGGACTTGATTTTACCAAAGATGATGAAAACGTAAACTCACAACCATTTATGCGCTGGAGGGACCGTTTTGTCTTTTGTGCCGAAGCTCTTTATAAAGCACAGGCCGAAACCGGTGAAATCAAGGGGCATTACTTGAATGCGACTGCAGGTACATGCGAAGAAATGATTAAGAGAGCTGTATTTGCGAGGGAATTAGGGGCTCCTATTGTAATGCATGACTACTTAACTGGGGGATTCACTGCAAATACTAGTTTGGCTCATTATTGCCGCGACAATGGCCTACTTCTTCACATTCACCGGGCAATGCATGCAGTTATTGATAGACAGAAAAATCATGGTATGCATTTTCGTGTATTAGCTAAAGCATTGCGTATGTCTGGGGGAGATCATATCCACGCCGGTACAGTAGTAGGTAAGTTAGAAGGGGAACGCGAAATGACTTTAGGTTTTGTTGATTTATTGCGCGATGATTTTATTGAAAAAGATCGTGCTCGCGGTATCTTTTTCACTCAGGACTGGGTATCCATGCCAGGTGTTATACCGGTGGCTTCAGGGGGTATTCATGTTTGGCATATGCCAGCTCTGACCGAAATCTTTGGAGATGATTCTGTATTACAATTTGGTGGAGGAACTTTAGGACATCCTTGGGGAAATGCACCTGGTGCAGCAGCTAATCGGGTGGCTTTAGAAGCTTGTGTACAAGCTCGTAATGAAGGACGCGATCTTGCTCGTGAAGGTAATGAAATTATCCGAGCAGCTTGCAAATGGAGTCCTGAACTAGCCGCAGCTTGTGAAGTATGGAAGGCGATCAAATTCGAGTTCGAGCCGGTAGATAAACTAGATAAGTAGATAAAACTAGATATAAAGAAGGTCTAAATAAAAAAGAAGCGAAATAGAAAGAGAAAAAATCAGTTACAAAATGCATTAATTCTTCTTTATTCTTCTAATTGATTGCAATTAAACTCGGCTCAATCTTTTTTTTTTAAGATTGAGCCGAATAAAAATGGATCTTGATACGATCATGAGACTTGACAAATAGAGATTCCTCTATTCTATATATTTAGAATATATAAAGGTATAATACAATAAATAAATACTATATTTGTATTTATTTATTGTATTGGGAAAGAATCAATGAAAAAAGATTAGGAATCGAAATGCTACTATACGCGTCCGGAGGAGTATTCGGAATAATATTCTTCTATAATCCATTCTTGCGTCTTGCGCGGGGTCTTACTAATAGGACTTCGCTGCACGGGACGGGTCTTCATCGAAAAGCTAACTCCACCCGGCATTTTCATACCCTTTGGGTGGTATATCGCCTTAAAAAGTCTAAGGGGGTAGTATGAGATCTGTAGTAAGTAAGAGAATTTGCCCTTTGATTTTGATTGAGTATGCTATTTTTCCGCCTTTACCGCGCATTATTGTATGAGCTTCTAGAGAATAGAGGACCGCGTATGCAGGAAGGAAATTACAGCTTAATAAAAAAGTCTAAAAAAGCTTCAACTTTATGGCACTATCAATCAACTAAAAAGCCCTATGTATGAATCCTTACAACCGGTGGGATAGGATAAGAGCGAGTTTCGGTATACTGGGGCTGGGGGATATCCTTATTTCAAAACCTGACGCGCATCTTGCGTTTGTAGGGGTCCGAGAGTGGTTGAAGAAGTATTGCATGTGGAAGTAGGTAGACGAAACTTATTTAGGATTCGAAATGGGCGCATTCGACTAAAAGTCGTACTGAGACCTTTTTTAAAGGGTATTCTGAAAGAGGTATTTCATTTTCACAATCGCTTTCTTTTGAATCCAATTTCAAGTTCGATTAGAAGGATAGAAAGGCCGTGAGGACGGGAAAAGAAAAATCAAATCTTTTGAATTTTTAATTAGTTCTCTTTTTTTGCAATTTTCTTATTATCCATTCCATTCATTTTTTTTTATAGAATACTAAAGTATTCTATAAAAAATCTTTATTTTGCAAACTAAAAAATACAATAGTCAATATTCCTTATAATAGATATACTTAATTATATTATAAGAATCTTAAGATATTTTTCGAATAGATAGAAATAGTAAATTTGAATTGAGACACCTATTCTATGACGGATTTTAACTTACCTTCTATTTTCGTGCCTTTAGTAGGCTTAGTATTTCCGGCAATTGCAATGGCTTCTTTATTTCTTTATGTGCAGAAAAATAAGATTGTCTAGAACCGACGGGGGCGAATTTTCTCAATGTATTTCCACGCAGGATCATAATACAGATATTTTTTAGTGTAAGTAATATGGTAGGGTATGTGGTTCTTTCTACACACAAACGAAAAACGGCTATGGATGCGGATATAGGCTACGAGCATAAATGCATGCATATGCGGAGCCGGGTATAGCGAGTTTTATTTTAAGTGGATCAACGAATATTTTTTGAATAGAAAGTCAATGTATCTAACCAATTATTTCACAGGAGTACTCGTTGCTGAAGGCGATTTCAGAATCAAAAAAAGTAAAGTCAAAATCATTTAGCTTATTCTCTCAATTTCAATCGACCGCTGCTGGATTTAGTATATCTAATATGAATTGGCGATCAGAACACATATGGATAGAACTTCTAAAAGGTTCTCGAAAAAGAGGTAATTTTTTCTGGGCCTGTATTCTTTTTCTAGGTTCACTAGGATTCTTATCGGTTGGGGCTTCCAGTTATCTTGGTAAGAATATGATATCTGTACTTCCATCTCAACAAATTCTTTTTTTTCCACAGGGGGTCGTGATGTCTTTCTACGGAATCGCGGGCCTATTCATTAGCTCCTACTTGTGGTGCACTATTTTGTGGAATGTAGGCAGTGGTTATGACCGATTCGATAGAAAAGAGGGAATAGTGTGCATTTTTCGTTGGGGATTCCCTGGAATAAAACGTCGCGTCTTCCTTCGATTCCTTATGGGGGATATCCAATCAATTAGAATTCAGGTTAAAGAGGGTCTTTATCCTCGTCGTATCCTTTATATGGAAATCCGGGGCCAGGGGGTCATTCCCTTGACTCGTACTGATGAGAAGTTTTTTACTCCACGAGAAATAGAACAAAAAGCTGCCGAATTGGCCTATTTCTTGCGTGTACCAATTGAAGTATTTTGAGTACCGATTGCATTTTTTTGAAATGAATTGAATGAGGACGAATTGGAAGAAGATTTTCTCAACACGGGGAGGAGGTCCCTTCGAAATTGGATTCGTTATTGTAAGGGAATTTTCGAGTATTTATCTAAAGGAAGGAACAAACGAGGATAAGAGAAAATTGCTTCTAATTTGTTTTGTCCAAGTGATGGCATAATATTCTTCCATTTTCATCCGAAAGCGCTTTTTTTTATTCTATTTCTCTATTCCACTCCATCTAGATCTAAGAAAGAACCCAATGCAATGAAATTCCACTAGTATACAAAAAAGAGAAATATATACAAGGTCTCAAACCTTGTTATAGAATTTTTGCTTCAAAGAAAAAGAAATATCATATAGAGTCAGCGAATGAAATAGAGTCAGCGAATGGAGCGGATTCATTAACAACTCAATTTACAGATCAAAAATGAAAAAAAAGAAAGCATTGCCTTCTTTCCTATATCTTGTATTTATCGTACTTTTGCCCTGGGGGGTCTCTTTCTCTTTTAACAAATGTCTGGAACTTTGGATTAAGAATTGGTGGAATACCAGGCAATCCGAAACTCTCTTAACTGATATTCAAGAGAAAAAGGTTCTAGAAAGATTCATAGAATTAGAAGAACTTTTTCTCTTGGACGAAATGATAAAAGAGAAACCGAAGACACATGTACAAAAACCTCCTATAGGAATACACAAGGAAATAATACAATTGGCCAAAATAGATAATGAGGATCATCTCCATATCATTTTGCATTTCTCGACAAATATAATCTGTTTGGCTATTCTAAGTGGTTCTTTTTTTCTGGGTAAAGAGGAACTTGTCATTTTGAATTCTTGGGTTCAGGAATTCTTCTATAACTTAAATGACTCAATAAAAGCTTTTAGTATTCTTTTAGTTACTGATTTTTTTGTTGGATTTCACTCCACCCGCGGTTGGGAACTACTAATTCGTTGGGTCTACAATGATCTTGGATGGGCTCCTAACGAGCTAATTTTCACTATTTTTGTTTGTAGTTTTCCAGTGATTCTAGATACATGTTTGAAATTTTGGGTCTTTTTTTATTTAAACCGTCTATCTCCTTCGCTTGTAGTCATTTATCATTCAATTAGTGAAGCATAAACTCATTTGATCTCCTGATATTAATCAAATTAGCATCTTTCTTCTTTTAGAAAGAAAGCCCTTTTCCTTTTTAGCAAAATTCTTTCTATTTCTACCTGCTCAAGGTATTCATCATTCCAGTACAACTGTTGCAGTAGAATGACAACAGACTCGTGTATAGGGAACTAGATTAGCTTAGCTACCTATCTAATTTATTGTAGAAATTCTGGGATCTGCGATTGGACATGGAAAATAGAAATACTTTTTCTTGGGTAAAGGAACAGATGATTCGATCTATTTCTGTATCGATCATGATATATGTAATAACTCGGACATCTATTTCAAATGCATATCCCATTTTTGCGCAGCAGGGTTATGAAAACCCACGAGAAGCAACCGGACGAATTGTATGTGCCAATTGCCATTTAGCTAATAAGCCCGTGGATATTGAAGTTCCCCAAGCTGTGCTTCCCGATACTGTATTTGAAGCAGTTCTTCGAATTCCTTATGATATGCAACTGAAACAAGTTCTTGCTAATGGGAAAAAGGGAGGGTTAAATGTGGGTGCTGTTCTTATTTTGCCCGAGGGATTCGAATTAGCGCCGCCCGACCGTATTTCTCCTGAGTTGAAAGAAAAGATAGGAAATCTCTCTTTTCAGAGTTATCGTCCCGATAAAAAAAATATTCTTGTGATAGGCCCTGTTCCCGGTCAGAAATATAGTGAAATCGTCTTTCCCATTCTTTCCCCCGATCCTGCTACGAAGAAAGACGTTCATTTCTTAAAATATCCCATATATGTAGGGGGAAACCGAGGAAGGGGACAGATCTATCCTGATGGTAGTAAGAGTAACAATACGGTCTATAATGCTACGTCAACAGGTATAGTAAGAAAAATACTACGTAAAGAAAAAG